TTTTTTTTTACAACTTCTGTATTTAATATACAAATTAAAAGTTTTTTTTTTGAAAATTGAATTTGTATATTTTCCTTTAGGACCCAACAATTTTTTTGTAATTTCGGTCTTTTTATGTTGTATTATATACAATAAATTACATATATATATATATTACATTTATTTCAATGTAGACTTATCATTTAATTATCGTTAAGATACTATTATAAACCAATTATTTCTCAAAAGGTTTAGATACTTATAGTTTTTGGAGAGAAAGAAATTATTATATATTAAAGTATTTATATTTAATATAGAAAAATATTCATTATTATACATATATGATATAAACAATATAATCTTATTTTATTAACATTATTATCATTTAATATAATTAGTTATATTAATTATAATTATATAATTAGACATTTAAATTAATTCATTAGTAATAGATAATTATATATATATTAATATAATGGATTTAATTATATACTATTACATACTACGTTAAGGAAGGTATTATATTAATTCAAATAATTTATATTATTTAATCTTTACCATATAATTAAAAAAAATGGTAAAGATTAAATAAGGAGGAATGAATTTAAACATTCCGTTTTAATAGTGTTCCATGGATTTTCTTTTTTGTATATAATAGAGAAGTTGTTGTTGCTGAAGAATAGCTTTGTTTTAATTTTTTTTAGGTTTTTAGTTACTGTTTTTTTTTTGTTTTCTTAAAATTTTTTATAAAAGGTGTTTTGATCACTGGTTTTTTTAGTGTAATTGTTCCATCTAATTTCTTAAAAGTTTTATTCTTGCTTATTTATTCATTTTTTTCCTTTGTATTATATGTGAGTTTTGTTAAACTAAAAGTTCCTTTTGCAGTAATTTAATTTAATTATCAAGTAATTTTGGAATTAGTAATTGGTTTAGTATTGGCAAATTTTGTGCCAGCAGCCGCGGTTATACTTTTAATGCAAGTGAATATTTTAGGTTAAAATAGTTATTTATAATTTTAGGATTAACTTATGAATTTATGAGGTGAAATTTCAAATTTTTTTATAATTCTTATTATGGGACTGTGAAACTTAAATAATAAACTAGGATTAGATACCCTATTATCTTAAGTGTTAATTTTGCTTACCTGGGTACTAAAAATTAGTTAAAATCTTAAAACCCAAAGAATTTGGCGGTATCTTATACCATTTAGAGGAACCTACCACGTAATTGATAATACACGATTGACTTTACTTAATTTATTTGTTTGTATATCTCCGTTATCAGAAAATCTTTTTAGAGTTAAAATTTTCTTGATTTATAATTATAAAATATTTCAGGTCAAGGTGCAGCTTATAATTAAGAGTAGGTGGGTTACAATAAATTTTGATTTATTACGTGTTTAATAGTGAAATACTATTAATGAAGGTGGATTTAATAGTAATTTGATTTATTTAATTTAATTGATATTGGCTCTGAGGTGTGTACACATCGCCCGTCGCTCTCATTAATGATTAATCTATTTAAATTTAAAGATGGTTTCAACTTAGATGAGATAAGTCGTAACATAGTAGATGTACTGGAAAGTGTATCTAGAAAGATTACCAAGATATGGCTTATTAGTAAAGTATTTCATTTACACTGAGAATTTTTCTGTGCAATTCAGGGTGTCTTGATATTAATTGTATTATTTTTTATTATTGTTTATTTTATTATTTAATAGAAATAACTTTATTTTATTATAGTCTTAGTATATTTTAAGGAATTGATTTATAATATAATAGTTTATTAGTAATGAAATTGGATTATGAAATATTAATTTAAGTTAGTAAAAGTAGATTTTATTTATTGTACCTTTTGTATCAGGGTTTATTAAAATTTTAGTATTTATTTACTATTCTCGATTTAGGCCGATTTACAAATAAGTTTTATTTAATGTATTATAATTATTAGAAACTTATTTGTAGAAATGAAATGTTAATCGTTTCCTAAAATATCTAGTTTCTTAAGAGAAAATTCAATTTTTTAGATTTAGTGTTTTTATTTAATTCTTTAATTAAAAATATTAATTTATTTATATTTTAGGGGATAAGCTCTAAAATAGATATCCTATAATTTGTTTAATTTGAAATATAAAAGTAAGCTTTAAATCAGCTATTTTTAAGATTACGTTTTAGTTCATTTTTATTAAATTTGATTTTATAACTGTTTTAGGTTTTTTATTAAGATGATGAATTTAATATTAGATTTCTTGAAATAATGATGGAATTAGTATATTTATTTTGTTTATAATGATTTTAATTGTTAATTTATTAAAAGGAATTAGGCAAATTAATTTCCGCCTGTTTATCAAAAACATGTCCTCTTGATAATATTATGAGGTCTGGTCTGCTCACTGAGGATTTTTAAAGAGCCGCGGTATTTTGACCGTGCAAAGGTAGCATAATCATTAGTCTTTTAATTGAAGGCTGGAATGAATGGCTTGACGAGAAATTAACTGTCTCTTAATAAATTTTAGAATTTAACTTTTGAGTTAAAAGGCTTAAATTTTTCTTTAGGACGAGAAGACCCTATAGAGCTTAACATTTAAATTATATATCTTTTTAAGTTAGTCTTTTATATTTAATGGTTATGTTTTGTTGGGGTGACATGAAGAATTAATAAACTCTTCATTATAAAATCATTGATTTATGTTTATTTTGATCCATAATTTATGATCATAGGATTTAGTTACCTTAGGGATAACAGCGTAATTGTTTTTGAGAGCTCATATTGACAAAGCAGATTGCGACCTCGATGTTGGATTAAGAAAAATTTTGGGTGTAGTAATTCAATAATTAGGTCTGTTCGACCTTTAAATTCTTACATGATCTGAGTTCAGACCGGCGTAAGCCAGGTCGGTTTCTATCCTAAGATTTTAGAAATTTATATTAGTACGAAAGGACCATATAGATGAAATATTTTTTGTTCTCTGACTAAAATTAATTATCACTATTTTGACAGATTAATGTGTTGAATTTAGAATTCATTTATGTAGATTACCTACAAATAGTATTGATATTTTATGATTTATTAATATTTATTTTGAATTTTCTTCTTTTAATTATTTGTGTTTTAATTAGTGTAGCTTTTTTAACTTTATTAGAACGAAAAGTATTAGGTTATATTCAAATTCGAAAGGGACCTAATAAAGTTGGATTTATTGGTATTCCTCAACCTTTTAGTGATGCTATTAAGTTAATTTGTAGGGAACAACCAATTCCTGTTATATCAAATTATTTTCTTTATTATTTTTCTCCTGTTTTTAATTTAACAATTTCTTTAATTATTTGAATAGTTTTTCCTTATTTGACTTATATATGTTCATTTTCTTATGGGTTTTTGTTCTTTTTATGTTGTACTAGATTAAATGTTTATACTGTGATAATTGCTGGTTGATCATCAAATTCAAATTATTCATTATTAGGTTCTTTACGTTCTGTTGCTCAAACTATTTCTTATGAAGTAAGATTAGCTTTAATTTTATTATCTTTAATTATTTTGATTGGTAGTTTTAATATACTGGATTTTTTAAATTATCAATTCTATTGTTGGTTTATTATTATTTCTTTTCCTTTATTTATAGCTTGTTTTGCTTCATGTTTAGCTGAAACCAATCGAACTCCTTTTGATTTTGCTGAAGGTGAATCTGAATTGGTTTCTGGATTTAATATTGAATATGGTGCAGGAGGTTTTACTTTGATTTTTTTAGCTGAATATACAAGAATTATTTTTATAAGTATGTTATTAACATTAATTTTTTTGGGTGGGGATTTTTATTCTTGAATTTTTTTTATTAAGCTTACTATAATATCATTTTTGTTTATTTGAGTTCGTGGGACTTTACCACGTTTTCGTTATGATAAATTAATATACTTAGCTTGAAGGGGATTTTTACCTTTATCTTTAAATTTTTTTATTTTCTTTATTAGTTTTAAGATTTTATTGATTACATTCATTTAGTGAAATTTTTTAAGAATCAATAAGTTAATAGAAGAGTTAAACTTCTAATTTTATGTTTTCAAAACATATACTTTTCTTAAGTTAATTAACTCAATAAAATTATTCCTTAATTAATTTATCTCACATATTAACTACATGGATATTAATCAAAAAGTAAGAAAAATAAATAATTGTTAAAATTTGTCCTGTTATAATATAAGGTTCTTCAACTGGTCGTTTTCCAATTCATGTTAATAGAATTACAACAATTACCATTATTCAAAACAAAATTTGGTTAATAGGATAAAATTGAATTCCACGAAATTGTGTTTTGTTATAGAATGGTAAAATTATCAGAATTCTAATTGATAAAAATAATGCAATAACACCTCCTAGTTTATTAGGAATAGATCGTAAAATGGCATAAGCGAATAAAAAATATCATTCTGGTTGAATGTGAACTGGTGTTACAAGTGGATTTGCAGGTACAAAATTGTCGGGATCTCCTAATATATATGGGTTAATTAAACATAATATAATTAATAAAGATGTTATGATTACAAATGTGATTGAGTCTTTAAATGTAAAATATGGATGAAAAGGAATTTTTTCAATATTACTATTTAATCCAATTGGATTATTTGAACCTGTTTGGTGTAAAAAGAATAAATGGATTGCAGCTATAGCCACAATTATAAATGGTAATACAAAATGAAATGTAAAGAATCGATTTAATGTTGCGTTATCAACAGCAAACCCTCCTCAAACTCATTGAACTATATCTGTTCCTAGATATGGAATTGCTGATAATAGATTTGTAATTACTGTTGCACCTCAAAAGGATATTTGTCCTCATGGTAAAACATAACCTATAAATGCAGTTGCTATAACTAAAAATAAGATAATTACCCCAATTATTCATGTATGTATATATATAAATGAACCATAATAAATTCCTCGTCCTACATGTAAATAAATACAGATGAAAAATATAGATGCTCCATTTGCATGTAATGTTCGAATAATTCAACCATTATTAACATCTCGACAAATATGAACAACTCTTCTAAATGCTATTTCAATATTAGGTGTATAATGTATAGTTAAAAATATTCCAGTAATAATTTGAATAACTAAGCATAAACCTAATAATGATCCAAAATTTCATCAAAATGAAATATTTATTGGGGCTGGTAAATCAATTAAAGAATTATTAAGGATTTTTATTAATGGGTGTTTTAATCGAAATGATTTATTCATTAGTATAATTATCTTATTTTTCGAATAGGTCCTTGATTAATATTAGTAATTTTTACTACTGCTACTAATACAAGAAACAGATAAATTATCATTATTATAGTAATAAAAGATGTTGGTTTATTAAATAATTTTTCTAAAGATAAAGTTATTTCATGATAATAAATTGAATTGTTAATATTTATAGTTTCTGTATTTTTAATTGAATCTACAAATATTGTTTTATCTACAATGACTAAAATTATTGAGGTAATTATTATTATAATAATTGAAGTTATAATAATAGTTTTAGGTTTGAATAGTTCATTTGATGCAATTCTTGTAATATAAATAAATAAAACTAATATACCACCAAGAAATATTAAGAATAGAATATAAGATAGTCAAAAACTTTCTATTATTATTCCTGTAATTAAACCAATAACAAAAGTTTGAATAATAATAAACATTATTATTGATATAGGATGATTTAATTTAATAAAATTAATATTCATTATATTTGATAATGTTATAATAATTATTTTAATTTCAGGGGTTAGTTTATTAAAATACCGGTTTTGGGGATCGAAGATAGAAAGTTTCTACTCCTGAAGTTTTAAGAGAGGGGGGCTTCTCTCATCTTTGGTTTACAAGACCAATGTTTTTAAAACTGTTAAAACTAATGTATATATTTTCTATTTTTACTTCTTTATCAATTTATTTTGCTGGTATTTATATTTTTTCTTTTAAGCGTAAACATTTGCTTATAGTTTTATTAAGATTGGAATATATTGTTCTTTCTTTATTTTTATTGGTTGTTGTTTTTCTAATTAGATTTGATTATGATTATTTTTTTCCTGTAGTTTTTTTGGTTTTTTCTGTTTGTGAAGGGGCTTTAGGTCTTTCTATTTTAGTTTCTATAATTCGTTCTCATGGAAATGATTTTTTTAATTCTTTTTTTTTGTCTTTATGTTAAGGTATTTACTTATAATTACTTTCTTGATTCCTCTTTGTTTATTACGTAGTTGTTGGTGATTAATTCATTCTTTAATATTTTTATTGAGTTTTGTTTTTATGATATTTTTTTATTCTTATGCTGATTTAAATATAATTAGATATTATTTTGGTGTTGATTATTTTTCTTTTAGATTGATTTTACTGAGTTTTTGGATTTGTTCTTTAATAATTACTGCTAGAGGTTTAGTATATTTATCTTCTTATCATTCAAATTTTTTTATTTTTATTGTATTGATTTTGTTAATTATATTGTATTGTTCTTTTTCTAGTTTAAGTTTATTATCATTTTATATTTTTTTTGAGGCTAGATTAGTTCCTACATTGCTTTTAATTTTAGGTTGAGGTTATCAACCTGAGCGTTTACAATCTGGTTTATATTTAATTTTTTATACTTTAGTTGCTAGATTACCTTTATTGCTGGTTTTATTTAAAATTTATGATGTTTCTAGTACTCTTTATTTTCCTTTATTAATTGATTTTGGTTCTTATTATTTTATGTTTTACGTTTTTATTATTTTGGCATTTTTAGTAAAGATACCAATGTTTTTATTTCATATTTGACTTCCTAAGGCTCATGTTGAGGCTCCAATTTCTGGTAGAATAATTCTTGCTGGTGTTTTACTTAAGTTAGGTGGTTATGGTATTTTTCGTGTTATAAAGATTATTTCTTATTTAGGAATAAAGTTTAATTGTTTTTGATTATCTTTGAGTTTATTTGGAGGTGTTATTGTTAGATTTATTTGTTTTCGTCAGGTTGATTTAAAGTCTTTAATTGCTTATTCTTCTGTTTCTCATATAAGAATGGTTATTGGTGGTTTAATAACAATGAATTGATGAGGTTGTATAGGTTCATTTTCTTTAATAATTGGCCATGGTTTATGTTCTTCTGGATTATTTTGTTTATCAAATATTGTTTATGAACGTTTAGGTAGACGAAGATTATTAATTAATAAAGGTATAATTAATCTTATACCAAGAATAGCTCTTTGATGATTCCTTTTGAGATCATCTAATATAGCTGCTCCTCCCTCATTAAATTTATTAGGTGAATTGAGCTTATTGAATAGAATTATATCTTGATCTGTTTTTAGATTTTTGGTTTTGATATTTTTATCCTTTTTTAGAGCTGTTTATAGATTATATATATATTCATATTCACAACATGGTTCTTATTATACAAGTGTTTATACTTGTTCTTTAGGTTATTTACGAGAATATCATTTGTTACTTATACATTGATTACCTCTTAATATTTTATGTTTAAAGAGTGATTATTTTTTCATTTAATTTGGCTTAAGTATTTTATATAAAATATTGTTTTGTGGGATCAAGGATATGAAGTTTTTCATCTTAGGCCGTGTATTTATTATCTATTTGTTCATTAAGTTTTTTTTCTTTATCTCTTTCTAGAGCTTTTGTTTTTATTTTAGGTATTTATTATTTAATGTTTGATTACAGAATTTTTATTGATTGGGAGCTTTTTAGCTTAAATGGTTCAATAGTAGTTATAACTTTTATTTTTGACTGAATGTCTCTTATTTTTATATCTTTTGTAATATATATTTCTTCTCTAGTGATTTACTATAGAGAAGATTATATGTCTGGTGAAGTAAATATTATTCGTTTTGTTATAATTGTTTTAATATTTATTCTTTCTATAGGGTTTTTAATTGTTAGTCCAAATTTAATTAGTATTATATTGGGTTGGGACGGTTTGGGCTTGGTTTCTTATTGTTTGGTTATTTATTATCAGAATGTAAAATCTTATAATGCTGGTATGCTAACAGCTTTATCAAATCGTATTGGTGATGTTGCGATTTTAATTTCTATTACTTGAATATTAAATTTTGGTAGTTGAAATTATGTTTATTATTATAATTTTATTTCTGATTCTTTTGAAATGAAGATTATCACTATATTAATTATTCTTTCTGCTATAACTAAGAGAGCCCAAATTCCTTTTTCTTCCTGACTTCCAGCAGCTATAGCTGCTCCTACTCCTGTTTCTGCTTTAGTTCATTCTTCTACTCTTGTTACTGCAGGTGTTTATTTATTAATTCGTTTTAGTCCAATATTAGAAACTTATGGTTATGGTTGATTTTTATTAATAATTGGTTGTATAACTATATTTATGGCTGGTTTAGGAGCTAATTTTGAATTTGATTTGAAAAAAATTATTGCTCTTTCTACTTTAAGTCAACTTGGTTTAATAATGAGAATTTTATCTATAGGTTATTTAAAACTTGCTTTTTTTCATTTATTATCTCATGCTTTATTTAAGGCTTTATTATTTATGTGTGCAGGTTCAATAATTCATAATTTAAGGCTCTGTCTCAGATTTCGTTTTATAGGTTCAATTGTTAATTTCATACCTTTAACTTCTGTTTGTTTTAATGTTTCAAGATTATCTTTATGTGGTATTCCTTTTTTAGCGGGTTTTTATTCAAAGGATTTAATTCTTGATATGGTTTGTTTAAGATGAATTAATTGTTTTATTTTTTTCTTATATTTTATTTCAACTGGGTTAACAGCTTCTTATTCTTTTCGTTTATTTTATTATTCTATATTAGGTGATAATAATTTTTATTCTGCTTCTTCTTTTAATGACAAAAGATATTTTATTTCTTTCGGTATGTTGATTTTATTGTTTGTTTCTGTTTTTGGTGGAAGATTTTTATCTTGATTAATTTTTCCTATTCCTTATATGATTGTTTTACCTTATTATTTGAAGTTTTTAACAATTTTAGTGGTTGCTTTAGGTTTCTATTTAGGATATATTATTTCAAATGTTAATTTCTCTTATAATTTATTTTCTTTAAATATTTTGTCTATTATTAGATTTTCTGGCTCGATATGATTTATACCTTATCTTTCAACTAGTTTTATTATATATTTACCTTTAAGGATGGGTTTTTATTCATCAAAGTCTTTTGATTACGGTTGAGGTGAATTATTTGGAGGTCAAGGTTTATATGAATTATTTATTAATTTGATTAATTATATTCAGAGTTGATATGATTCAAATTTTAAGATTTACTTACTAACTTTTATCTTTTGAATATTTATTTTAATAATATTATTCTTTTTATAGAATCTAAATAGCTTATGTAGAGTATAACACTGAAGATGTTAGGGAAATATTTTTATTTTTAGGTACATTTATAAATATGAAAAGTATTGTTTTTACAGTGAAAATGTAATGTTTTATTTAAACTATATAAATAGAAATGTTAACGGAATTTAACCGCTAATATAAAAAGTTAGCAGCTTTCATATTGTCTTTACATTTCTTTAATTGGAATTATAGATTCAATTATATTATTAACAGTAATACGCCTCTTTTTGGCTTCAATTAATAAAATAAGGGTATAGTTGATACCAAATTTTCAGGTCGAAACTGAATGTAATAAATTACTTCTTATTTATTTAAGGTTGATTGATTAACTCAATACTTTTTGAATGCAACCCAAATGTTATAATTAACTACAACCCTTAATCTGCTCATTGTAAACTCCCTTGATTTCATTCATAGTATAGTCCTCCTAATAATACTAGAATAAAGAATATTGTGGATAATGTTCATATTATAATATTTGATGTTTTTATAATAATTACAATTGGTAAAATTAATGCGATTTCTACATCAAAAATTAAAAAGATGACTGCGATTAAAAAGAATCGTAGTGAGAATGGTATTCGAGCTGATCTTTTTGGATCAAATCCACATTCAAATGGTGATCTTTTTTCTCGATCATTAATTATTTTCTTTGATAAAATTGTTGCAATTGATATTACTATTATTGGAAAAATAAATCTAATTAAAATTCTTGTTGATACAATTAGGATTATTTTTCTTGATTAAAATCAAGCTTTTTGATTGGAAGTCAAATGTACTATTTATACTAGAAAAATAATTATCTACCTCATCAATAAATTGAAATATATAAGAATAATCATACTACATCTACAAAGTGTCAATATCATGCTGCAGCTTCAAATCCGAAGTGGTGATTTGGTGAGAATTGATTTATTATATGTCGAATTAAACAAATGAATAGGAATATTGTACCAATAATTACATGTAATCCATGGAATCCTGTAGCTACAAAAAAGGTTGATCCATAAACTGCATCAGAAATAGTAAAAGGTGCTTCTCAATATTCGTATGCTTGTAATATTGAAAAGTATAGTCCTAATATAATTGTAAAAAATAGACTTTGTAGTGTTTGAGAATGATTATATTCTATAATTCTATGATGAGCTCATGTTACAGTAACTCCTGATGCTAAAAGAATAGCTGTGTTTAGTAATGGAATTTGTATAGGATTAAAAGATTTAATTCCAATAGGTGGTCATATTATACCAAGTTCAATTGTCGGCGCTAAACTTCTACTAAAGAATGCTCAAAAAAATGAAAAGAAAAATAAAATTTCTGATGTAATAAATAAAATTATTCCTCATCGTAATCTAACTAATACAAATTCTGTATGAAGTCCTTGATAGGTTCCTTCTCGAATGACATCTCGTCATCATTGGATTATTGTTAATATTGTAATTCAGAATCCAATAATGAATAAATTAATATTAAATAAATGAAATCATTTAGCTAATCCTGAAATTAAAACTATTGCTCCAATTGCTCCTGTTAATGGTCAAGGTCTATAGTCTACTATGTGAAATGGATGATTTGAGTGAGTTGTAAACATAAGTTTAATATACTTCTCTAGAATATAATGTTCTTAAAATTGAGAATACATAAGCTTGAATTATAGCTACTGTTGATTCTAAGGTTAATAGAATTATTTGTCCAAAGATTAGTATTAATGTTAGATTTGTTGTTATTGATGGTCCTGTATTTCCTAGTAATGTAAGTAATAAATGTCCTGCAATTATATTTGCAGTTATTCGAACAGCTAGTGTTCCTGGACGAATAATATTTCTAATTGTTTCAATTAATACTATAAATGATATAAGTGCTGGAGGTGTTCCTTGAGGGACTAAATGTATAAATATATGGTTGGTGTGATTAATTCATCCAAATAATATAAATCTTAATCATATAGGTAATGCAATTGAAAATGTTAATGCTAAGTGTCTAGTTCTTGTAAAGATATATGGGAATAAACCTATAAAATTATTAAATATTATTAAAATAAAGATTGAAATAAAAATTAATGTTGTTCCACTAAATGATTTAGGTCCTAGTAGTGTTTTAAATTCATTATGTAAAGTTGAATTTATTTTATTTCATATAATGTTAATTCGTGACGATAAAAATCAGTATATTGATGGAATAAATAAGATTCCAATAAATGTTCTAGTTCAATTGAGTGAAATATTAAAAATATTGGTTGATGGATCAAAGGTGGAAAATAAATTTGTTATCATTTTCAATTTATGTTCTTTCTTTTAATTATTCTTTTTTTTACATTTTTAATAGTACTAGGTTTAAAAGAGAAGAAGTTTATTTGATTAAATAAAATTAATGTAATAGAAAATAAAATAAATAAGGAGAATCATATAAGAGGTGATATTTGAGGAATTAAGTTAAAATACCTCATCAGAAGTAGATGTTAATTTACTATTTTTTGGTTTAAGAGACCATTACTTTACTTTCAGTCATCTGATGGTTCAAGGTGTACTAATATTTTAGTTATTTTAGGTTGACACCCTAATGTTATTATTTAACTAACTCCTTAAATTATTTTAGATAATCACTTAATAAATAAATTTACTGAAGTTCTTTCAATTACAATAGGTATAAATCTATGATTAGATCCGCAGATCTCTGAACATTGACCAAAGAATAATCCAGGACGATTTATTGAAAATGTTCCTTGATTTAATCGTCCTGGTGTGGCATCAATTTTGATTCCAATAGAAGGAATTGCTCATGAATGTAAAACATCTGATGCTCTAGTTAGAATACGAACTTCAGTATTTATTGGTAAAATTGTACGGTTATCTACATCTAATAAACGAAGTCCGTCAATTTTAAGATCTCTTTCTGGTATTATATAAGTGTCAAATTCTACATTTATAAAGTCTGAATATTCATATCTTCAATATCATTGTCGTCCAATTGTTTTAATTGTAATTATTGCATCTACAGAGTCGTCTAAAAGGTAGAGTAATCGTAGTGATGGAAGTGCAATAAAAATTAATGTTATAGCTGGTAATGTTGTTCAGATTGTTTCGATTAAGTGTCCATGTAATATATTTCGATTTGTTAAATTTATAATTAGTATATATCTAAGTGAATATCCAACAATTACTATAATCAATATTAATACAACTATAGTGTGATCGTGAAAGAATGATAATTGCTCCATTAAAGGGGAAGCCCCATCTTGTAATGATAAGTTTGACCACGTTTCCATATACTTCTAATATAAGGTCAAACCTTTATTTTTAGAGCTTAAATCTATTGCACTAGTCTGCCATATTAGAATGTAGAGATTATCGGTAATTCTAAATATCTATGTTCTGCAGGTGGATTATTTTGCAATCATTCTGTTGATCTTATTATATTAGCTCTAAATACAATTGTTCGATTTAAAATTATTCTTTCTCATATAATTACAATAAATATCACGATTCCTACAATGGAGATTGTGGATCCAATACTAGAAATTACATTTCACGATGTATATACATCTGGATAATCAGAATATCGTCGTGGTATTCCTGCTAATCCTAGAAAGTGTTGTGGAAAGAATGTTATGTTCACTCCAATAAATATGATAGTGAATTGAATTTTTAATCATGTATTGTTTATAATTAACCCTGTAAATAAAGGATATCATTGAATAATTCCTCCTATGATTGCAAATACTGCTCCTATAGATAAAACATAATGAAAATGGGCTACAACATAATAAGTGTCATGTAAAACAATATCAAGGGATGAATTTGCTAAAACTAATCCTGTTAATCCACCAATTGTAAATAGAAAAATAAATCCTAGAGTTCATAATAATGGTGGATTAAAATTTAATTTTGTTCCATAAAGAGTTGCTAATCATCTGAATACTTTAATTCCTGTTGGTACTGCAATAATTATTGTTGCTGATGTAAAATATGCTCGTGTATCAACATCTATTCCTACTGTAAATATATGATGTGCTCATACAATAAAACCTATCAATCCAATTGATAATATTGCATAAATTATTCCTAGAGTTCCAAATGATTCAATCTTTCCACTTTCTTGACAAACAATATGAGAAATAATTCCAAATCCTGGAAGAATGAGAATATATACTTCAGGATGTCCAAAGAATCAAAATAGATGTTGATAAAGGATTGGGTCTCCACCTCCAGCAGGGTCAAAGAATGATGTATTTAAGTTTCGGTCAGTTAGTAGTATAGTAATTGCTCCTGCTAAAACTGGTAATGATAATAGAAGTAAGAGGGCTGTAATTACTACTGATCAAACAAATAGTGGTGTTTGATCTAATGATATTCTATCTGATCGTATATTGGTTGCTGTTGTAATAAAGTTTACTGCACCTAAAATTGAGGAAATACCTGCTAAATGTAATGAGAAAATAGCTAGGTCAACTGATACCCCTCCATGTGCAATAGCTCTTGCAAGAGGAGGGTAAACTGTTCATCCTGTCCCTACTCCTCTATCTACAATTGAGGATGAAATTAAAAGAATTAATGATGGTGGTAATAATCAGAAACTTATATTATTTATTCGAGGGAAAGCTATATCCGGTGCTCCGATTATCAGTGGGACTAATCAATTACCAAATCCTCCAATTATAATGGGTATTACTATGAAAAAAATTATTACAAATGCATGAGCTGTAATGATAACATTATAAATTTGATCATCTCCAATTAAATATCCAGGTTGTCCTAATTCTGCACGGATAATTATGCTTATTGATGTTCCTATTATTCCAGCTCATGCACCAAATATAAAGTATAAAGTTCCAATGTCTTTATGATTTGTTGAGAATAATCATTTTTGCGGCGAGATGGCTGAATTTATAGGCGATAGACTGTAAATCTATTTATGGGAATATTCTCTCTCACCAAATTAATCATTGGTCTTATATTCAATTATGATTCTAGATTGCAATTCTAGGGGTGTAAAATTTTTACTAAGGTCTAAAAGGTCAACTTTTAATTATAACTTTGAAGGTTATTAGTTTGTTTAACTTAAGTCCTTAGTAAAAGGAGATTAAGTTTGATGAGCAGATTAATCCTATTGTTGAAAATATTACTATGGTGGTTAAAACTGTTATTATTTTTTCATTTTTAATTCCTGAAGATCAAGAATTTTCTGTGTATGATAGGATTAATGCCGAGAATCTAATTCGTAAATAGTAGTAGAGTGTAATAGTTGTTAGTACAACTATTGCTGTTATAAGTGTTGTTATGTTGTTTTCAATAAGTAATTGAATAACAATTCATTTAGGTAAAAATCCGATAAATGGTGGTATTCCACCTAATGATAAGAGTGATAAAAATATTATGAATTTAATTTCTGTTTTTACACTATTTGCTGAATAGATTTGATTCAATATGAATAAATTTATACTTTTGAATAGGAGGATTATAATTAATCTCAATAGTGTATAGATTAAAAAATATAATTCTCAAACGTTTTCTCTAACAATTAATGATCCAATTATTCATCCTAAATGTCTAATTGATGAATATGCTAGGATTAGTCGTAATGACGTTTGATTTAACCCTCCTATTGCTCCAATGAAAATTCTTAGAATATTAACTAAGAAGATAAAAATTCTTAATTGGATGCAATATGACAAAATTATTAATGGAGCAATTTTTTGTCATGTTATTAGAATTAAACAATTAATTCATCTTGACACTCCTATTACTTCTGGAAATCAAAAGTGAAATGGAGCTGCTCCAATTTTTAATAATAATCTTGATTCAATTATTATAGATGGAATTATTTGTTTTTCCCATCTAATTGTATTATACTTAATTTGAATTAGCAAAATTGAGAATAACAATATTGTAGATGCTATCGCTTGAACAATAAAGTATTTAATTGCTGATTCGTTTATTATTTCATTTTTATTATTTGTCAATATTGGAATAAGTGAAAGTAAATTGATCTCTAGTCCTATTCAGACTCCTAATCAGGAATTTGATGAGATGGACACGATCGTACCTATCATTAATGTAGATAGGAAGAGAAGTTTTTTATTGTTGTTGTTCATTAAAAAGAAGAGGATTGATGCCTCTATAAATGGAATATGAGTCCATTAGCTTAATTAGCTTATCTTTTTTACATAAAAGTGTATGATGCATATTAGTTTTTGATACTAAGGGAGATAGTTTAATTCTATCTTATGTAATGATAATGAAGGTAATTTAGTTACTTTATTTACCCTATCAAGATAATCCTTTAGTCAGGCACTTCATT